GCTTTTCTATCAATCTCTAATTCTAACCTTCCCCCCCAATCTGATATTATCGTCCCGGTATAGACCGAAATTCCGTTATGGTCCAATTCTGACCGATAATAGAGACCGGGACTTTGTAATATTTGATTGATCACAATTCTGTATATTCCATTTACTATAGAAGTTCCCAGGGAATTCATTAAAGGAATGTTTCCAATCAAAATTGTTTGTTCTTGCATATCCCTACTGCTTTTCCAAATTAATCCCGCGGATATATAGAATTCAGAAGAGTATGTGAGTAATTCATATACAGCATCTCGTTCTTTTATCAAAGGTTCTACCAAGTGATATGTTTCCACAAATAATTGAAATTCAATTTCTTGATCCGTATCTTCAATTTTTGGAAATTTAGAAAGTTCTTCCGTTAAGCCCCGATCAATGAATCTACAAAATCCTTCAAATTGTATCTGATTAAAACCAGGTATTGTAGACAGTCCCCCATTTCCATCCCCGAGCATTTTGTGATTTCCTATTTATCGAAAAAATTCCATGATTGACCCATTCTTCATCAAATCAGCTGGATTGATCTAGCAATGCTGGAATTTCTATTCTGTTTACTGAATCACATGAAATTTGGTAAGGAAAGCCACATATGGAATGTATCAAATGCATCTGAACGGAGTAAAAAAGAGACTTCTTGGATATTCCAATTGGAATTTGTAACAGATAGGTAATAAATGCTACTTAGACTTATGGGGGATTTTGTATAGAATCTCAAAAAAGTGATTCAATTTCTATCATTTTTAGGATATTCCAATCGGATTGGATACCAAAAAAAAAAGAAATGGAGCTAGGATTTGATCTGTTCGATGAGATAAAGAAAGACATAATAATAATCAAGGCTCTTTTTTTGATGTTTTTTAGCACTTAATTTATGGATTCTAGCGTTCAATAAAGGATTCGCCGAAAAGAAAGATATTTGTACCTATTTTTTTTTATTTGACTAGAATACTTTTTTAGTCGAATACGATTGAAGTGCATAAGATAGCATAGTAAGAAGGCTTGGATTTAGTAAACATGTCTAAATAGTTATCTATAGACATATCTTTCCTCATTTATTACAGTTCCTTTGGGCACAGCCAATTTTGGATTCCATTTTTGATTTTCTAGTCAATGAAAACCGGAAGCACTACAATTTGCTCATAATTAGCTATCTATAGGCATCATATAGAGATACCCGATTAGATATTTGTAGAACAATCGAGGTTCTGGGGTTTACATAGACTTCTATTTGCTCTTATAATGGAATTTGGGAAGGATTTTTTTATTGAAAAGAATTAATACGGATTAGTTATGTATCAATTTCCATTTTATCTAATTAGGACTAGGAAAAGACAGCCGTTTTTCGATTCCAATCCAAGAATTGTTCATGAATTTACAAGCCCATTTAATAGTTAATGGTTCCAATTTATCCTGAATTTTGGCTATTGGGACTGAAAAAATTTTGTTTTTTCAATATAGAATAATAATATATAGATATAGAGAAAATAGAAAAGAAGAAAATAAAAGAGAGGGAAAGTTTTGATATATTTCTGTTTTGAGATACTATACATACAACGGAAGGAAGGGATGGGTCCAATGCAAAAAACGAAGAAAGTCTTTCGGACCGAGGATGAAGTCAAATGGGATTCAAGATGAAAGTACACTAAAAAAAGAAATTGAGTGGGCCCGCCACCCCAAGCAAAGGAGGAAGATTTTCATCTATTTCGTATCATTCTGGCGGCATGGCCGAGCGGTAAGGCGGGGGACTGCAAATCCTTTTTCCCCAGTTCAAATCCGGGTGTCGCCTGATTAACAAAAAACGCGGAATCCCTTCTTTTTTTTGTTTTGCTGATAGAACTCCCCGAATTTTCCTGAGCGGAAACAAACGGAAGAAAAAGATTCTTGCTACTTGCTTGATTCGAAACATATGGAAGCTCGGTTCTCTAAAGCTAAAGTGCTTGAAATCCTTGCCTCTAGGATTCCAGGAAAGATTCTAGTTATAGTAGTGCACGGGAATCGGTAAATCTTTATATGCGAGCCCTTACACTACTAACGGAGTGTTTAAGTACTGGGTTTTGAATTAGATTGCATAGATTAGATTGCATAGTACGACATAAAATCGAATTAGTGGTTGTGGAAAGAGCTGAAGAGACTTTCTATACGGACTCGTGGGAGTCTTTTACTTCGATGGAAAATAGGCTTTTATAGCTCAAATGCGAAAATAAAAAGAAAGAATTTCTTTTTATTTAAAAATGGATTTCAAAACGACTAGTAAAGAATGGAATAAATGGAATAGAAGGCCCTCCGATTCTTTCACGGAGACAATACTTAGACAGCAAGGAGACGATCCAAGGGGAAATAACGGTATGTCATAGATAATGATCTATCTTGCTTCTAGCTTTTTATCTCTTTCAAGAAAGAATTCAGATTGAGGACAAGAAAAGAAAGATAGGTCTTATTAGTGCCACATCTTATTCTTACAACTTGCGAGGATTCCCTTGATACTTCCAAAGGTGTCACTGCCCATTTTGCTTAGGCTTACCGTTTTCCGATTCCATTAGAAAAATCATACCTTCTAAGAACTTTGTTATAAGCGAATTTTTTGGATCCTTTCATCAACGGGCTCGGGTCAGAATACCCTTTTGACTCTGCGCCAGTGATTCCACTATTATTAGTGAGTGAACAATAATGGAATAAATTCGCTTCATAGAGATAGGGGACATAATTTACATGGATATAGTCAGTCTTGCTTGGGCTGCTTTAATGGTAGTCTTTACATTTTCCCTTTCACTGGTAGTATGGGGAAGGAGTGGGCTCTAGAGGTACTACTAATTTAATTGAGCAGAGGAATAAAACCGTATCGACTCTTTAGATCGTTTTACAAAATCTTTTTACTTTTGATTTTTATGATTTATATTTGATTTTTTTCCCTCTTTCTCTTTCCTGGTCTAAGAGAATGAAAAGTTATGTTAAGGAGATACATACCTTCTATGCTATGGGAAATAAGATATACATTGCGGTTGTTCATGGAGAGACTGCGCATAATAAGATCGTACCTCGGGCAAGTCACACATTGCCCACTTACTTTCTTTCCTTTACCGCTTTTTTCTTCGTTTTTGTTTTGAAAAATGTTATTTATGCTTTATTCACTCATTTCCTATCATGGATCACGAGTTCAAAATGCTAGGTTTGAATCTTCCTTTTCAAAATCTCAAGCAATTCTCAGAGAACCTCTCGGATCCGCCGTTAACTCTTCAATCAATTCCTTTTTCGGAATACTAAAAGAAAATCCAGCAATTTTCTTTTATACCCACATATTTCCTCATTGATTTGATTCTTTCGCGGAATGCCGGAATTCCTATTCAATAGAACTGAAATTAGAACCGTAATAGTAAGAATTGCCCTTCGGTTGATTATTTCAGATTGATTGGAATCAAAATAAATGAAATAGATGAAGCAAAGAAATAGAATTCCGATGCTATGTACATATATAAATCCATATATGTATATATATTAAGAAGATGTATAGTCTAGATTGATTACTAGATATTAATCCTGTCGTTTTATACAGTACAACTTGTTACATTACAATAAGAATAGCTAGTATGTCAGAAATATATATTTCTTTCTGTCATACTAGCTGTCGGATCTCATAGAATACTATACCGCGGATTAGAGTCCGCCAATTTCATTTAAGACGCGAGATCAAAAGCCTTTATTTCTTCAATCGTTGACTAAGAAAACAAGTCAAGTTGGCTTCAAATTAATCACTTTGACTGACAGTTTTTACGTATATTATAAGTAAAAACGCAGTAGGAACTAGAATAAAAAGTGCAGTAGCAATAAATGCGAGAATATTTACTTCCATAATCTCTAATCTCTTTTTTTTTGTCAATAACTCGGGATTTAATCCCATAGAGATGATAAATCTTTCGCCTGTCAATTCAACGGGATGGATTACACCCCGATGATATTAAATCGGATCCATATCATGAATAACAATATCTATATCTGAGCTATCAAATCAATTCATCGTCGAGAATTGAATAGTATAACACGGGAAGATCTTTTATCCATACCGAATCAAAAATTGGATTCCTGATCCAATCCCTTTATTTGTCCTTTTTTTATCCTTTATTTGTCCTTTTTTTATTTTGATTATTTGGATTTCTCCCTCTTTTCCATTCTTGTTTTTGCTATAACCTATTGCCTTCCTTGTACAATTATTTGCTTCAGTATCATTTGACCGTCCTTGGTTACAAACAAAATCAAACAAAGAAATGAAATAGAAAATCAAAAAAGAAGTGAAGTTCAGTACTTTTTTTTTAATGATCTCTTTTTTGTGGAAAAGAAAAACAAATAATATAATAATATCTACTATTAATAAGTATGAGAAAAAGATATTAATAAGTATGAGAAAAAGAAGTCCAAGTCTAATATAATATAAGGTATAAAAAAATCGAATATTCCATTAAATTCACTAGGTTAGAGTTTGTTCTTTATTTTGGTGAAAGTACCCCTTCCTATTTTTGAACTTAAATAAAAAAGATTATTCATTCCCCCTCTTCTATAAGAGAGGTTGTGATCTTTATTTATTTATTAATATAATTAATATACCTTTCTTTGGATTCATAATGGGACGCATATCTCAAAAGATACGTGTTCAATTTGAAGAGATAGATTGTTTCAAACTCAAATATTCTATTCCACGTGTGTTATCGGCATCGTTTTGAATCCTAACTATGATGCTACCAATAATTGTAACAATCCCCATATGTCTCTCTCCCATTTGTTTGATGAGAAATGTGAAACGAAAAAAAAAGTATTGGATTTGATTCCGTCGCGTCGGGACTGACGGGGCTCGAACCCGCAGCTTCCGCCTTGACAGGGCGGTGCTCTGACCAATTGAACTACAATCCCAGAGAAATAAAGAAGTATACATATTCCTATAATTGCATTTTAACCATTTCTATTTAGAT